TCTTCAAATGGAACGAACAGAGATAGAATCAGATCGATTCCCGAAATGCCTTTTTGGATCTTCCTCCATGTCCTGGCTATTCACGGAACCTGAGAAGCGGATGAATAATCATCTGCTTCCGGAAGAAATCGAAGAATTTCTTGGGAATCCTACAAGATCAATTCGTTCTTTTTTCTCTGACAGATGGTCAGAACTTCATCTGGGTTCGAATCCTACTGAGAGGTCCACTAGAGATCAGAAATTGTTGAAGAAAAAACAAGATGTTTCTTTTGTCCCTTCCAGGCGAGCGGAAAATAAAGAAATGGTTGATATATTCAAGATAATTACGTATTTACAAAATACCGTCTCAATTCATCCTTCGGAACCATATCACATCCCGGATCTGGTTCCAAAGGATGAACCGGATATGGACAGTTCCAATAAGATTTCATTCTTGAACAAAAATCCATTTTTTGATTTCTTTCATCTATTCCATGACCGGAACAAAGGGGGATACGCGTTACGCCACGATTTTTTTGAATCAGAAGAGAGATTCCCAGAAATGGCGGATCTATTCACTCTATCAATAACCGAGCCGGATCTGGTGTATCATAGGGTATTTGCCTTTTCTATTGATTCCTACGGGTTGGATCAAAAAAAATTATTGAATGAGGTATTCAACTCCAGAGATGAATCGAAAAAGAAATCCTTATTGGTTCTACCTCCTCTTTTTTATGAGGAGAATGAATCTTTTTCTCGAAGGATCAGAAAAAAATCGGTCCGGATCTACTGCGGGAATGATTTGGAAGATCCCAAACTAAAAACAGCGGTATTTGCTAGCAACAACATAATGGAGGCAGTCAATCAATATAGATTGATCCGAAATCTGATTCAAATCCAATATAGCACCTATGGGTACATAAGAAATGTATCGAATCGATTCTTTTTAATGAATAGATCCGATCGTAACTTCGAATATGGAATTCAAAGGGATCAAATAGGAAATGATACTCTGAATCATATAACTATAATGAAATATACGATCAACCAACATTTATCAAATTTGAAAAAGAGTCAGAAGAAATGGTTTGATCCTCTTATTTCTCGAACTGAGAGATCCATGAATCGGGATCCTGATGCATATAGATACAAATGGTCCAATGGGAGCAAGAATTTCCAGGAACATTTGGAACATTTCGTTTCTGAACAGAAGAATCCTTTTCAAGTAGTGCAAGTAGTGTTCGATCGATTACGTATTAATCAATATTCGATTGATTGGTCCGAGGCTATCGACAAAGAAGATTTGTCTAAGACACTTCGTTTCTTTTTGTCCAAGTCACTTCTCTTTTTGTCCAAGTCACTTCCCTTTTTGTCCAAGTTACTTCCCTTTTTCTTTGTGAGTATCGGGAATATCCCCATTCATAGGTCCGAGATCCACATCTATGAATTGAAAGGTCCGAATGATCAACTCTGCAATCAGTTGTTAGAATCCATAGGTGTTCAAATCGTTCATTTGAAGAAATTGAAACCCTTCTTATTGGATGATCATGATACTTCCCAAAGACCGAAATTCTTGATCAATGGAGGAACAATATTACCATTTTTGTTCAAAAAGATACCAAAGCGGATGATTGACTCATTCCATACTAGAAAGAATCGCAGGAAATCCTTTGATAACACGGATTCCTATTTCTCAATGAGATCCCACGATCGAGACAATTGGCTGAATCCCGTGAAACCATTTCATAGAAGTTCATTGATATCTTCTTTTTATAAAGCAAATCGACTTCGATTCTTGAATGATCCACATCACTTCTGGTTCTATTGTAACAAAGGATTCCCCTTTGATGTGGAAAAGACCCGTATCAATAATTATGATCTTACATATGGACAATTCCTCAATATCTTGTCCATTCGCAACAAGATATTTTCTTTGTGCGTCGGTAAAAAAAAATATCTTTTTTTGGAGAGAGAGACTATTTCACCAATGGAGTCACAGGTATCTGACATCTTCATACCTAATGATTTCCCACAAAGTGGTGATGAAACGTATAACTTGTACAAATCTTTATTACATTTTCAAATTCGATCCGATCCATTCGTTCGTAGAGCTATTTACTCGATCGCAGACATTTCTGCAACACCTCTAACAGAGGAACAAATAGTCAATTTGGAAAGAACTTCTTGTCAGCCTCTTTCAGATATGAATCTATCTGATTCAGAAGGGAATAACTTGCATCAGTATCTCAGTTTCAATTCAAACATGGGTTTGATTCACACTCCATGTTCTGAGAAGTATTTACCATCCGGAAAGAGGAAAAAACGGAGTCTTTGTCTAAAGAAATGCGTTGAGAAAGGGCAGATGTATAGAACCTTTCAACGAGATAGTGCTTTTTCAAATCTCTCAAAATGGAATCTGTTCCAAACATATATGCCATGGTTCCTTACTTCGATAGGGTGCAAATATCTCAATCTCACCCTTTTAGATACTCTTTCAGACCCATTGCCGATACTAAGTAGCAGTCAAAAATTTGTATCCATTTTTCATGATATGATGCATGGATCAGATATATCACGGCCAATTCTTCAGAAGATTCTTACACAATGGACTCTGATAAGTGAGATTTCGAGTCAATGTTTACAGAATCTTCTTCTGTCCGAAGAAATGATTCATCGAAATAATGAGTCACCCGTTCCATTGATATGGGCACATCTGAGATCAACAAATGCTCGGGAGTTCCTCTATTCAATCTTTTTCCTTCTTCTTGTTGCTGGATATCTCGTTCGTATACATCTTCTCTTTGTTTCCCGAGCCTCTAGTGAGTTACAGACAGAGTTAGAAAAGATCAAATCTTTGATGATTCCATCATACATGATGGAATTTCGAAAACTTCTGGATAGGTATCCTACATCTGAACTGAATTCTTTCTGGTTAAAAAATCTCTTTCTAGTTGTTCTGGAACAATTAGGAGATTCTCTGGAAGAAATACGGGGTTCTGCTTCTGGTGGCAACATGCTATTGGGTGGTGGTCCCGCTTATGGGGTCAAATCAATACGTTCTAAGAATAAATATTGGAAGATCAATCTCATCGATCTTGTAAGTATCATACCAAATCCCATCAATCGAATCATTTTTTCGAGAAATACGAGACATCTAAGTCGTACAAGTAAAGAGATCTATTCATTGATAAGAAAAAGAAAAAACGTGAACGGTGATTGGATTGATGAGAAAATAGAATTCTGGGTCGCGAACAGTGATTCGATTGATGATGAAGAAAGAGAATTCTTGGTTCAGTTCTCCACCTTAACGACAGAAAAAGGGATTGATCAGATTCTATTGAGTCTGACTCATAGTGATCATTTATCAAAGAATGACTCTGGTTATCAAATGATTGAACAACCGGGATCAATTTCCTTACGATACTTAGTTGACATTCATCAAAAGGATCTAATGAATTATGAGTTCAATAGATCCTGTTTAGCAGAAAGACGGATATTCCTTGCTCATTATCAGACAATCACTTATTCACAAACCTCGCGTGGGGCTAATAGTTTTCATTCCCCATCTCCTCATGGAAAACCCTTTTCGCTCCGCTTAGCCCTATCCCCTTCTAGAGGTATTTTAGTGATAGGTTCTATAGGAACTGGACGATCCTGTTTGGTCAAATACCTAGCGACAAACTCCTATGTTCCTTTCATTACGGTATTTCCGAACAAGTTCCTGGACGACAAGCCTAAAGGTTATCTTATTGATGATATCGATATTGATGATAGTGACGATATTGATGATAGTGACGATATTGATGATAGTGATGATACTGATGATAGTGATGATGACCTTGATATTGATATGGAGCTGCTAACTATGACGAATGTGCTAACTATGTATATGACGCCGAAAATAGACCGATTTGAGATCACCCTTCAATTCGAATTAGCAAAAGCAATGTCTCCTTGCATAATATGGATTCCAAACATTCATGATCTGCATGTGAATGAGTCGAATTACTTATCCCTCGGTCTATTAGAGAACTATCTCTCCAGTGAAAGATGTTCCACTGGAAAGATTCTTGTTATTGCTTCGACTCATATTCCCCAAAAAGTGGATCCCGCTCTAATAGCTCCGAATAAATTAAATACATGCATTAAGATACGAAGGCTTCTTCTTCCACAACAACGAAAGCACTTTTTCATTCTTTCATATACTAGGGGATTTCACTTGGAAAAGAAGATGTTCCATACTACTGGATTCGGGTCCATAACCATGGGTTCCAATGCACGAGATCTTGTAGCACTTATCAATGAGGCCCTATCAATTAGTATTACACAGAAGAAATCCATTATAGAAACTAATACAATTAGATCGGCTCTTCATAGAAAAACTTGGCATTTTCGATCCCAGATAAGATCAGTTCAGGATCATGGGATCCTTTTCTATCAGATAGGAAGGGCTGTTGCACAAAATGTACTTCTAAGTAATTGCCCCATAGATCCTATATCTATCTATATGAAGAAGAAATCATGTAAGGGAGGGGATTCTTATTTGTACAAATGGTACTTCGAACTTGGAACGAGCATGAAGAAATTAACGATACTTCTTTATCTTTTGAGTTGTTCTGCCGGATCGGTCGCTCAAGATCTTTGGTCTTCATCCAGACCCGATGAAAAAAATTGGATCACTTCTTATGGATTCGTTGAGAATGATTCTGATCTAGTTCATGGCCTATTACTATTATTACTATTAGAAGTAGAAGTAGAAGGCGCTCTGGCTCTGGCGGGATCCTCACGGACAGAAAAAGATTGCAGTCAGCTTGATAATAATCGAGTGACATTACTTCTTCGTTCCGAACCAAGGAATCAGTTAGATATGATGCAAAATGGATCTTGTTCTATCGTTGATCAGAGATTTCTATATGAAAAATACGAATCGGAGTTTGAAGAAGGGGCCCTCGATCCGCAACAGATAGAGGAGGATTTATTCAATCACATAGTTTGGGCTCCTAGAATATGGCGCCCTTATG